CTGCTCTGATATAAGTTGAAATTCTCAAAGTTGAGAGTAAAGTATAAGTAAAATGTCAGAGATTGCCTCCTCTTCTAGGGTCACTCTCTTCATTTATTCAATGCCTTGGAAGAAGAGGAGCGGCAAACAAAGAGAGCACTTGGCATTGGCTCATTTCATGCTACGATGCTGTCTCCCTATCTCTTGGTTGAAGCAGGGATGAGACCCTATAGTCTCTATCCAGTGCTCTTCCAGCTCGATATCAGTATAAGTATCAATCTCTTTCCTTTCCTGTGTATGAGTTGAATTTTGAGTAATCGATGAGACTAGTAAGGATTCTCCAATAGGTATAACCCTTGTCTTTGTTCTTTTTTAAATGCTTGAGGGACTTCTTTCAATGTCAATGCTTCGGGTACTACTAGGCACAACATAGCGAGAAGTCGTTCTGCTCTGTTCATCTACCCCTAACAATAACAAGCAAGAGGGGGTGCTAAAGTTCAAATCCGTAGTGATCTCTGCTGATGTATATAGTGTGTCACGTTAGGTAACTTGACTCATTTCCATCGATGAAATGAATCAATCTCGGTATGTCACGAATTCATGTTGTCCACGACTCTATCTGGGTTAGTCCAGGTTCGTTATCAAGTTCCAGTTCCAATTTCTATTTTCGTGTATATTGATGTGATTGTTCCGCAAGTCGACATGAAACTAACTTGCTAGCATGGAATTGCAACAATAAGGAATGAAGGTTCCGGTTGCAGTAAATGTCTCAAAGCTAGACTTGAAGCATGCTTCAAGTGGGAACTGTCTCATCCATCTGAACAGGACAACTGAATGAATGCCGCTGACCAGTGTGACCGGTCGATTAGTGGCCATGATTAAGACGCACATAAACCGAGCTATTCACGGGAAAAAAGGTCAGAGGGCCATATTGGAATCGTGGCCATCAACAAGCACTATGTCTTCCTTATTATAGGGATAATTGAAAGGAAGCTTAGTTAATATTGAAACTCTTACTTGATTACGGTGGGCAGGTTGTTGTATTCACAAGTGGATGGCGCTTGGACATACAGAGGGAATGGGTGATTCATCGAGCTGGAACTCTCGTCACTACGGTGAGACCAACTCCAGCCAGTATCCTAGCGGAATGTGGCACCGGTTCGTTTCATGGGAACACCTACATCCACAGCGGCGAGCCAGTACTCTCTTGCTCCAATGTATGCGACCCAATTCACTGGTATGAGAGGACCAATCCTCTCATTACTAAGGGTGAATCAAATCCACATATCGCACGTTGTTGGACCTTCTTTAGCCCCGATTGGCCTGTAACGAATATGAAATACATACTCACACCAAACAACACGTGTTAGAACATGCTGATTCACCAGGCAAGAGATGTCATCTGCCCGTTGGAAAGAAGCCGGGACTCATGCAAACAAAAAAGCGCCCTTACGCTCTAGTTTGATCGGGGGGCCGCAACTAAGATCAGAGGGATAAACTTTCCCGTTATCGGAACAAACATTTTATTTCCAGGGTTCCTCACTTGTTTTTTACTTTCTTTTTTACGAAAAAAAATTCCGGACGACCGGAGCGGAAAACCTCTCCCGACAATTGGAGAAGGAGAAAGCCATTCCTACGGGCCTGGAACTGTGATGAATGAAGTAAGAATTTCGGGCTAGGGCCTGAGAATTTACATCTAGGTGCTTGTCTAGTTCCCGGTGAGACCGTTGATTTTGCGAAGGCCCGAGGTCCCCGCCTTCTTTGCTTGAAGCTCAGGTATTCTTCCTTCACCCACTTATGAAATTGAAGCATGTAGTCTCGCCGCTAGTAGCCATGCTACCTTCTTTGGCCCTGCCTTACACACCTTATTTATCCTGCCTGCCGCCCTTGGAAACAGCCTTCCTTAGCTTTCGCCCTCCCACAGGAAACAGAGTTCTTTAATTTGAAGCTCCGTACTCTTGTGAAAACGGACTACACTGTCTCAACCACCCGCCTTTCCCTTCTTTTGTTTGTTCTGGACCCGAAAATGCCCGTTCGCTTGTCATTGGGGATCCCAATCTGACTTGCTCGTGGTTTATTAATGTCGGGGTTGTTTTTACTTACCTTTCTGTCTATGAAAGAAATGAGGAGAAAAGAAATTGTACTAAAAGGAAATTCTCTGCTCAAATAAGCTTTCCTGAAATGATGAAAGGCAAGAAGGAAGCTCCGTCTCCGTCCCCTCCCTTCTGTCCAAGACTCTTGAATCAGTCTCGTCTTACATTCCCTCCTCTCTGCCTAGGCGAAAGAGAGTCCCGCCTATGGTCTACTCAAAGGTTGAAGAGACAGATTGTGGGTCAGATCAATCCATTCCGTTCTTCAGGGAAGATCTATGGAATAGGAAAGCCAAAACGGATCTAGCAAAACAGATCTATTCTAAGTAAATACTTGGTCGATACGAGACTCTTTCTTAGTTCAGTGGGGTTTGAAAGCAGTCTACAACGAATCAAGCAGGTTCAGTAACAACGGATAACGGTCCTCACCA